TGTGGATAAGGCCTATGTTGTAGAGTATATAACTTCGATCATAAGGATCAATTTCTAGTCGCATAGCTTCATAATAATTTTGTAAAGCTTCCGCATAATTTCCTTCGGATTGTGCTGACATCCGTTACGGTCGTCGTTCGATTAAAAAAATCTCCGTTCCAGAACCGTACGTGAGATTTTGATCTCATACGGCTCCTCCCCTAATGTGCATAATGAGGAATAATACAGGAAATCAACAAAGATTAAAATATTCTCATTATAAACTGAGCGGGGCTAGTGTTTTTACAAGAAATCTCTAGCCAACCTTCCTGTAAGGGACCCTTTCTTAATATCAAGTGTATTGGTACTAGATAGAAATGAAATGGTAACTCCAACACTTTCTTTGTTCTCAACGCCTTCTAATTTACAGGAACTAGTCACTTTAACAGTCTTCGATGGTTATAGAGGTATCCAAAGTACGAACGAGATGGATATTTGTTGTCCCAACCATTTTTGTTAATCCCGATACCGGGAAGGGGTATAATTTATAACAAAGTGTTCGTGTTGTTAATTCCTAGGTGTAGTGCTCCTTTCCCTATGCTACCTATTGGTGCTAGTGGAATAGAATTGACCTGTAATACAGAACCTAAGAACCTATAGGTGGTGTAACCTTTCGCTTAATACTAGATTCGATAATTGAAGTATCTGAGGTTGCATTAATCGGGGATACACGACAGAAGGAATTGTTCGATTTCAAAACTTCACCTTCTACAAGCGTAGATTTTTTTCAATAATCTTTTTCTTTCTATCCCGAATCATGTGCCCTTCTCGTAATATAAGACTGAGAGTAGTAAAAAAAAAAAAAAAGAATCAAATCGCACCATCTCTGTAATAGGTAAATGCTTCCCTTTCTCTTGAGGTTGTCGGAGTTAGTCGTAATAAGATATTGGCCACAATTGAAAAGGTCTTATCAATAAAATTTCCATTTATCCGCGATCTAGGCATAGGTAGTAATCCATTATATAATTCTTCTCATTTCCGTTCGTGGGAAATGAATTCCACAAACAAAGGAGTTGTACAATACGAAATAGCATAAAAACAGACTCATTTAAAAAACAGATATGAACCTTCTACTCATACTCAATTTCTGCTTTTTTTTGACAAGAATCAATAAGAAATGTTTGAATCCGATTCGATTTTATCCAAATCGTACTACCACTGAGAGCAACTATTCGGACTTCATCGAAGTTGAAGACTCAAGAAATTTGGATTGAATTATGACTCAAAGAGAACAAAAGATATGATCCAAAAAAAAATCAAATAATCATCCTCTGCTGAAAATAGCGTGAAAATAGCGTGAAAATAGCGTAACCGTCTATTTTGTATTGTTACATATCGGGTATACATATACTCTACAGTCACATATAAAAATCCATGGGATGATTCCGGAATTTATAATAGATTTATGAGTAAGGGTTTTTGTTGTTGAGAACTATAAAACAGAAAAGGAATATTCGCATTTTTATGGAATCATAGTGTCAAATTTGAGTCTAAATAGAATCCTAATCTTCATAATCTAAAGGTATCCATTAATCATAAAAAAAAATGCAATATTTTCAATATTTATTTAAATGAAAAAAGTAAAAAGTTTAATGGAATATAAATTGAGTATAATTTCAATTTATTATTAATTCTAATTAATAATAAATATTATTGAATTTCAATACATAAATAGAAATTATTTATATTTATAATATTATATATCATAACTTTTACGGTTTTTTTACAAGAACAAAATTGTTATCTTTATCTCCGAACCTCGAAGGAAAGCTCTTTCTTTGATGAAAAATTTTCTATTTTTATAGTTCGAATTGATTGGCCATACCTATCCAATAATATGAATGACTCGCCATTCATTCTGTTTTTTGGTCATAATCATTAGGTAGGAGAGATGGCCGAGTGGTTAAAGGCGTAGCATTGGAACTGCTATGTAGGCTTTTGTTTACCGAGGGTTCGAATCCCTCTCTTTCCGTACCGTCATCTAATTCACCAATATTACTGACTGAAATGTATCAAATGAAATAACAACGGATACCATCCAACGCAACGGTTAGACTTCTTTGATAAAGATTCTCTATTCCTAATTCCGAATGTGGTACGGAAAATACGGGAAAGAGTATACAAGGGATGAAAATCCCGCTGTTGATTCTATGTATCATAAATCGAAAAAAACCCGGGCCCTTCCCTTGCCTTAATTTCGGTGAAAAAAAAAGGAGGGGCAAAATCGCCCGAACCTTTTTATTATTTGAATTTGAGTTAGTTTTAAGTCTGACGGGAATAATATTCTACGACTAGCAATTCATTTATTTTCAAACCGACCCATTTAGTATCTATTATTTGATTGATGACTCCTTTATATTGAAATGGGTGAAGAGTCAAATGTTTTGGCAATTCCCCATGAGAATGGGAGGATAAATCAACATAATTTTGAATCAGAACTTTTGATTTTTGTTCATCCCTC